ACAAAGTTATATAGAAGTCGCTACCCCCCCCTTGGTATTTCTTTAAATTTAAAAGAATTTTGTTTAATTAGACGGAAGTTCTTTAAAAACTTCTGCTTTCTTTAAAAGATTCTGAACAGTTCCTGTAGGTTGAGCACCCCTTTCAAGGAAGTATATAATAGCAGGAACATTTAAATAAGTTTGATTCTTCATTGGATCATAAAACCCCACTTTTCTAAGATCTTTTCCTTCTCTTCGGGATCGAACATCAATTGCAACGATTCGATAGACGGCTCATTGGGATAGATGTAGACGAACAATACCCCCCCTAGAACCGTATAGGAAGTTTTATCCTCGTACGGCTCGAGAAAAAAATGATTTGATTCGAATGAACCTAGAAAATCAATTAGACTTGAATTTCATTCGTTTTTTGTCCTTCCTGAAAATTTAAAAGAAACCATTCGTACTCATAACTCAAGTTGAATAACTCTCAAATAGCTCAAAAGTAAATTCTTCTCTTTAGTCAATTTCATTTATTGAGTTGTCTTTACCCGCTTTTTTTGTCTCGTTTAAAATTAGATTTGGATGATCCAGTTATTGAGACTATCGAGACAATTAAAATGGGTTTACTTGTTCTTGGATCCTTTAATCTTTATTTTAAATCATTGGGTTTAGACATTACTTCGGTGCTTCTTAATACTTTCAAAATGGCAGCAACATACCTTTTCATTTGAATTGGAAATATTTGAAATTTTATTTATTTCTATCAAAGAATCCGATAGACAGTTGATTCCCGCGTAATACACTTTGAATCGAAAAAGTTTGATCAATTACAACAAGTTTCCAATTTAAAAACAAAACTTGTTGAAATTGGATTGGATCCTTTTGATTTCTATATTATTATTATATTATATATAGAAGATACGTTTACGAAGTTGTTCCAATTGATTGATTGGCATTAACCCTAGATCCTTGCCCCCCATAAATGAATTAATCCTTTCGACTTTTCGACTCGAGCTCCATCGTAGACTATTTACAACCCAACAAAAAAACAAAGGATTCAGGTGTAACAGAACAAACGATGTCGAGACAAGAGCATCTTCATTCCTCAATAAATCGAAAATAAGATGGTGGATCTAAAAATCCACAACGGATCGTGTCCTTCAAGTCGCACGTTGCTTTCTACCACATCGTTTCAAACGAAGTTTTACCATCACATTCCTCTAATTTGGAACCAGTATGGAATTGATTCAATTATGGAATCATGAATAGTCATTGGTTCAGTTGTACATAAACATCGTAATCTAGACTTTTTATATTCTTACTTATTATTTAAAAATAAGAATATGATGTGATATCTGTATGTGGAACGATTTTTATGAAAAAGTTTTAGCAAGACAATATCTTTAACATCCATAAATCTATTTTAACATACATAAAAAGTATCTATATAATAGAAAATATATAGAAAGTATATAATTATAACTATATATAAACGAAACTATATATAAACGAATTACTTATTGACTCTGCATCTTCAAGTGACTAAATAGGATAGATTATCCTATTTCCTACTTTTTCAATACCAAAGATTCAACTGACAAGAAATAATTAATATTCATAAAGTATTTATAAAAAAAATATCTATAATTGAAAAAGTTTCCTATTTAGAAATACTATCTTCTTTGAAGGAAATTCGCCAATAAGCAGCATGTTTAATCCGATAAGTCTTTCCTTGACTCATCACTGATTTAAAATAGATAAATAGATCAAAGATAAAGAAGAAATAATCCAATTTTTTTTTCACAAGTGGATCAAAAAATGATATAAGTAAAGATTTGAATCTTTATTCTTTTCATCTGATTACGAAAAGAAAAATATAAAAATTATTTGCAGTGAAATAGAACGATACATACATACCATATAAGTTCAATATTTCCTCATTTTAATTATATTAAATTATATTATTTATATGTATTTTGTTTAACATAGGGGTAGGGTTGAGTAATATTTCAATAATAAAATCTTGTCATAAAGTGAATAAAAAGAATAGGATAAACCATCCCTGCCTCAATCGTTCCATAGATTTCCAATTTTTCATTAGAGTCAACCACGAAATACCTAAAAAAATGAAATAGAAAAAGATACATTGGCTCCAAAAAATATGTTATAAAACATATGTTATGGAACTTGATCATTTGTTAATGAGATTCGAACAGATATTTAAATTAAAATTACTCCTGACTACTCCATTATCTATAGCAATAATAGGAATACTATAGCAATAGCATAAAAACCCTCTGGGACGGAAGGATTCGAACCTCCGAATAGCGGGACCAAAACCCGTTGCCTTACCACTTGGCCACGCCCCATTTCCATTTATAATCTAAACTAAGAAAGAATAAAATTGGTATTGGTTGTTTGTCAACTCCATATATATATCTATAGAATAAACGGGTAGTAGGATGTTGATACATATAGATATAGAATTCAACTCAATTTATTGATCATTACATAGAAT